ATGCATACGGTTCAAAAAAAATTGCGAAGAAAAGAATCAATGTATAGATTCCAGTCCGCTTTCTTTTATTTTTTGAGTTTTTCTAACTTTTTAATGAAAGGGTTTGTTTTTTCTTCGATTTTTCAATAAAGATGAATTTTTATTTCTTCTTTGATAATATAAAGATAATATAAAAAAGGGGTAAATAAACTTATCGAATTAACTTCTCATTGATGTATTCTTTCATCGAAATTCAATCCAAATCACGATGATATTTTCTTGTTCCTGAATGGGCCTCTTTCATCTTTTTAGGTTTATGCTCTACTCCGGGTAAAGATCCGCCCGATTTTGATTTGCACATATAGGACAAACCTTCCCATCACCATTTCATTTCTTGTTGTTATGACTTTACAAATAATCATTTATGATACACGTAGTAATCATAGATATATTACCAATTGGGTTTTTCTAAACGGAGTCTGGATACTTCATTTTTTTGTCCAGCCAAAGCCAACCATAAATTAGTCTAATTGATATAATTCTATGAATTCCCCCAAATAATGCATTTAATTTCAGTTCACGCTCCAATTTTTGGATGATTCCATTTCTCTTTCTTGGGCGAAACAGAGGATATCTCGGTCGGGGGAGAGAACGGGGAAATCCCATATGACCCAATATATCTGACAAGTCGCACTATACGTCAACCCAAGATGCATCTTCCTCTCCAGGACTTCGGAAAGGTACTTTTGGAACACCAATAGGCATGGATTGAAAGAAAAAAGGAATTAAATACTATATTTCACTTTGATGTGGAAACGTAACAATATGGTTTTATTGTCTTTATTTATAATATTGACTTTATCTTATTTATTTTATCCATAGATTAGAAAAATTTAGAAAGAAAGACAAAATAAATAAAGGAAAATTTTTTCGAATAGATCTTTCTAATGATAAATGAAGGATGGACACATTTACTCATAGAAAATGGTATCAATCCACCATTGCATATTGGTACTTATCGAGTATAGAATAAATCTGCTTCTCTTTGTTCTTACGAACAGAATTCTTCCATTATTACGAATAGAATATAGAATCATAACCCTTGTTAGGAAATAATCTACTGAACAGGGGAAGTCTATAGGATAGTCATAGTAGAACCTTTCCAATGCAATAAAGTTACGTAGTGTCTATTTTTCTTCGATAAAGGGGTATTTTCCATGGGTTTGCCTTGGTATCGTGTTCATACCGTTGTATTGAATGATCCCGGCCGGTTGCTTTCCGTTCATATAATGCATACAGCTCTGGTTGCTGGTTGGGCGGGCTCAATGGCTCTGTATGAATTAGCAGTTTTTGATCCTTCTGACCCTATTCTTGATCCAATGTGGAGACAGGGTATGTTCGTTATACCCTTCATGACTCGTTTAGGAATAACCAATTCATGGGGGGGTTGGAGTATCACAGGAGGAACTGTAACGAATCCGGGGATTTGGAGTTACGAAGGTGTAGCTGGGGCGCATATTGTGTTTTCTGGCTTATGCTTTTTGGCAGCTATCTGGCATTGGGTCTATTGGGATCTAGAAATATTTTCTGATGAACGTACAGGAAAACCCTCTTTGGATTTGCCCAAGATCTTTGGCATTCATTTATTTCTCTCCGGGGTGGCTTGCTTTGGTTTTGGTGCATTTCATGTAACAGGTCTGTACGGTCCTGGAATATGGGTGTCCGATCCTTATGGACTAACGGGAAGAGTACAGCCTGTAAATCCGTCGTGGGGCGTGGAAGGTTTTGATCCTTTTGTTCCGGGAGGAATAGCTTCTCATCATATTGCAGCAGGTACACTGGGCATATTAGCGGGTCTATTCCATCTTAGCGTTCGACCGCCACAACGTCTATACAAAGGATTACGTATGGGAAATATTGAAACCGTACTCTCCAGTAGTATCGCGGCTGTCTTTTTTGCCGCTTTTGTTGTTGCTGGAACTATGTGGTATGGTTCAGCAACTACTCCCATCGAATTGTTTGGTCCCACTCGTTATCAATGGGATCAGGGTTATTTCCAGCAAGAGATATATCGAAGAGTTAGCGCCGGGCTAGCCGAAAATAAAAGTTTATCAGAAGTCTGGTCTAAAATTCCTGAAAAATTAGCTTTTTATGATTATATCGGCAATAATCCGGCAAAAGGAGGATTATTCAGGGCAGGCTCAATGGATAACGGAGATGGAATAGCGGTAGGATGGTTAGGACACCCTATCTTTAGAGATAAAGAAGGGCGTGAGCTTTTTGTACGTCGTATGCCCACTTTTTTTGAAACATTTCCAGTCGTTTTGGTAGACGGCGACGGGATTGTTAGAGCTGATGTTCCTTTTAGAAGGGCAGAATCCAAGTATAGTGTTGAACAAGTAGGTGTAACTGTTGAGTTCTATGGTGGCGAACTTAATGGAGTCAGTTATAGTGATCCTGCTACTGTGAAAAAATATGCTAGACGTGCTCAATTGGGTGAAATTTTTGAATTAGATCGTGC